AATGAAGTGCCTGAAAAAAAGGGTTATTTTGATAGAATAAATCATGTAAATTTTTACCTTCATTGATAATTACATTTAATAGAATTAAACTATTTCCAAAAGTATCAAAAACTTTTATACATCATATACTAAAATGTAAAAAGATAAGCTAAACAAGCTATTGGGTTCATACCCCAAGTATAAAGGTTTTAATCCTTTTCTTTTTAATAACAAATATATACAAATTAATTTTTTTATTAACATTATTTATAGGAACAATAATCTCTATTTCTTCCTATACTTGATTAGGAACATGAATAGGATTAGAAATCAATTTATTATCATTCATTCCTTTATTAAAAGATAAAAATAACCCCTATTCTTCAGAATCTTCTATTAAATACTTCCTTGTTCAAGCATTTGCCTCAACAATCTTCATATTTTCAATTATAATAATTATAATGACTAGAAATTTAATTAGAGATATCATTAATATTAATATGTTTTTAATAATAATAATTAATTCATCACTTTTACTAAAAATAGGAGCTGCCCCTCTTCATTTTTGATTTCCTGAAATTATTGAAGGAATAAGATGAATTAATAGATTAATTTTAATAACATGGCAAAAAATTGCCCCAATAATATTATTATCATATACAATTAACTTTTCTAATTATATTATCTTTATTATTTTAATATCTACTTTAGTAGGAAGAATTGGAGGATTAAATCAAACAAGATTACGAAAAATTATAGCTTATTCATCTATTAATCATTTAGGATGAATGCTTAGATCTTTTCTTTATAGAGAAATACTTTGAATTATATATTTTACTATATATACATTTATTTCAATAACTTTAATTTATATATTTAATTCATTTAAAATTTTCTATTTAAAACAAATATATACTTTCATAAATAAAAATCTTTTAATTAAATTTTCATTATTATTAAATCTTTTATCATTAGGGGGATTACCCCCATTTTTAGGATTTTTACCAAAATGAATAGTAATTCAATATTTAAGAAATAATTATATATGATTATTATTTTTTATAATTATAATGACTTTAATTACATTATTTTTTTATTTACGAATTTCATATACAAGATTAATTTTATCTCATGATGAATTAAATTTCAATATTTTAATAACTATAAACACAAAAATAAATTTAACAATATTATTTTTATCATTTATTTCTATTAGTGGATTAATTTTATGTACAATTCTTTTTAATTTATATTAAAAGGATTTAAGTTAACCCAAACTAATAGCCTTCAAAGCTGTAAATAAAGATTACTGCTTTAAGCCTTGGGCAATTTTATCAAAATATTGTATTTAGGTTTTAAGAATTTAATTTCTTTCTTTAAATTTGCAATTTAATATTTTTTTAAACTATAAAACCTTTTGGTAAAAGAAATTTAAATTTCCTAAATAAATTTACAGTTTATTACCTAATTCTCAGCCATTTTACCGCGACAATGATTATTTTCAACAAACCATAAGGATATTGGAACTTTATACTTTATTTTTGGTGCATGAGCAGGGATAGTAGGAACTTCATTAAGAATACTAATTCGAGCTGAATTAGGGAATCCCGGATCATTAATTGGGGATGATCAAATTTATAATGTTATTGTAACTGCACATGCCTTTGTAATAATTTTCTTTATAGTAATACCTATTATAATTGGGGGATTTGGAAATTGATTAGTTCCATTAATATTAGGAGCCCCTGATATAGCTTTTCCTCGAATAAATAATATGAGATTTTGACTTTTACCCCCTTCACTGACCCTTCTTTTAATGAGAAGCCTAGTCGAAAGAGGTGCAGGTACTGGATGAACTGTCTACCCACCTTTATCATCTGGTATTGCCCATAGAGGAGCTTCAGTTGATCTAGCTATTTTTAGACTTCATCTAGCTGGAGTTTCATCTATTTTAGGAGCTGTAAATTTTATTACTACAATTATTAATATACGATCAATCGGAATAACATTTGATCGAATACCTTTATTTGTGTGATCAGTAGGAATTACTGCTTTATTACTTTTATTATCATTACCAGTATTAGCCGGAGCTATTACAATGCTTTTAACTGATCGAAATTTAAATACCTCATTTTTTGACCCAGCAGGGGGTGGAGATCCTATTTTATATCAACATTTATTTTGATTTTTTGGTCACCCAGAAGTTTATATTTTAATTTTACCAGGATTCGGAATAATTTCTCATATTATTAGTCAAGAAAGAGGAAAAAAGGAAACATTTGGTTCATTAGGAATAATTTACGCTATATTAGCAATTGGTTTACTAGGATTTGTAGTATGAGCACATCATATATTTACAGTTGGAATAGATGTAGATACGCGAGCTTATTTTACTTCTGCAACAATAATTATTGCTGTTCCTACTGGAATTAAAATTTTCTCATGACTAGCAACATTACATGGGGCCCAACTTTCATATAGTCCATCATTATTGTGAGCTCTAGGATTTGTATTTTTATTCACAGTTGGGGGATTAACAGGAGTTGTATTAGCTAATTCTTCAATTGATATTATTTTACATGATACATATTATGTTGTTGCCCATTTTCACTATGTATTATCAATAGGGGCCATATTTGCTATTATAGCCGGATTTATTCAATGATTTCCATTATTTACAGGATTTTCAATAAATAATAATTTATTAAAAATTCAATTCATTATTATATTTATTGGGGTAAATTTAACCTTTTTTCCCCAACATTTTTTAGGATTAAGAGGAATACCACGACGATACTCAGATTATCCTGATGCATATACCTCATGAAATATTGTATCTACTATTGGATCAACAATATCATTTATTGGGGTATTACTTTTAATTTATATTATTTGAGAAAGTTTAATCTCACAACGATTAGTTATTTTTTCAAATCAAATATCTACTTCAATTGAATGATTCCAAAATTATCCCCCTGCTGAACATAGTTACTCTGAACTACCAATGCTATCTAATTTCTAATATGGCAGAATAGTGCGATGAATTTAAGCTTCATATATAAAGTTATTTATCTTTTGTTAGAAAATGGCAACATGATCTAATTTAAATCTTCAAGATAGTTCTTCGCCTTTAATGGAACAACTCATATTTTTTCATGATCATACATTAATAATTTTAGTAATAATTACTATATTAGTTGGATATTTAATATCATCTATATTTTTTAATGTATATACAAATCGATATTTATTAGAAGGACAAGCTATTGAAGTAATTTGAACAATTTTACCCGCAATTACCTTAGTTTTTATTGCTTTACCTTCACTTCGTTTATTATATTTATTAGATGAAATTAGAAATCCTTCTATAACTTTAAAATCAATTGGTCATCAATGATATTGAAGTTATGAATATTCTGATTTTTCAAGACTTGAATTTGATTCATACATAATCCCTACTAATGAATTAGAAAATAATGGGTTTCGGCTATTAGATGTTGATAATCGAATTATTTTACCATTTAATACACAAATTCGAGTTTTAGTAACAGCAACAGATGTTATTCATTCATGAACAATTCCAAGATTAGGGGTCAAAATTGATGCAACTCCAGGACGACTTAATCAAACAAATTTTTTTATAAATCGATCGGGGTTATTTTATGGGCAATGTTCAGAAATTTGTGGGGCTAATCATAGTTTTATACCAATTGTAATTGAAAGAGTTCCAACTAACACATTTGTAAATTGAGTCTCTAAAATAAACCAAAACTCATTAGATGACTGAAAGCAAGTGTTGGTCTCTTAAACCAAATCATAGTAAATTAGCAACTACTTCTAATGAAAATTTAAAGAATTAGTTAAAAAATAACATTAGAATGTCAAACTGAAATTATTAATTTATTAATATTCTTTGATACCACAAATAGCCCCAATAAATTGATTATTTTTATATTTTATATTTACAGTAATTTTTTTAATTTTTAATTTTTTTAATTATTATATTTATTTAATTAAAAATGATAGATTTTCAAAAAATAAAAATCTTTTAATTAAAATCATAACCTGAAAATGATAACAAACTTATTTTCATCATTTGATCCTTCAACAAATATTTTAAATTTATCATTAAATTGAATAAGAACATTATTAGGATTATTAGTAATTCCAATATCTTATTGATTTACCCCATCTCGATGAACTATTATTTGAATTAATATTTTAATAACATTACATAAAGAATTTAAAACTCTTTTAGGGCCCTATAGTCACAAAGGAAGAACATTTATTTTTATTTCATTATTTTCTTTAATTTTATTTAATAATTTTATAGGATTATTTCCTTATATCTATACAAGTTCAAGACATATATCTATAACTCTATCATTAGCTTTACCATTATGATTAAGATTTATATTATTTGGATGAATTAATAATACTCAACACATATTTGCACATTTAGTTCCTCAAGGAACACCCCCAGTTTTAATGCCATTTATAGTATGTATTGAATCAATTAGTAATATAATCCGACCAGGTACTTTAGCTGTTCGATTAGCAGCAAACATAATTGCTGGACATTTATTACTAACATTATTAGGAAATACAGGACCAATAATAAGATCATCATTAATTTCATTTTTAATTATTATTCAAATTTTATTATTAACATTAGAATTTGCTGTATCAATCATTCAATCATATGTATTTGCAATTTTAAGAACATTATATTCAAGAGAAGTAATTTAAATTAAATGTCAACACATTCAAATCACCCATTTCATTTAGTTGATTATAGTCCATGACCTCTAACAGGAGCTATAGGGGCAATAATTATAGTAACAGGTTTAGTTAAATGATTCCATCAATTTAACCCAGATCTTTTATTTATTGGAATTACATTAACTATTTTAACAATAATTCAATGATGACGAGATGTAACCCGAGAAGGGTCATTTCAAGGATTACATACCTATGTTGTTACTATAGGTTTACGATGGGGAATAATTTTATTTATTACTTCTGAAGTATTATTCTTTGTCTCATTTTTTTGAGCTTTTTTCCATAGTAGATTAGCCCCAACTGTTGAACTAGGAAATACTTGACCGCCTATTGGAATTCAACCATTTAACCCATTACAAATTCCTTTATTAAATACTATAATTTTATTAACATCTGGAGTCACTGTAACATGAGCACATCATAGTTTAATGGAAAATAATTATTCTCAAGCACTTCAAGGATTATTATTTACAGTATTATTAGGAATTTATTTTACAATTCTCCAAGGATTTGAGTATATTGAATCACCATTTACAATTGCAGATTCAGTATATGGATCAACTTTTTTTATAGCAACTGGATTTCATGGACTTCATGTAATTATTGGGACCACATTTCTATTAGTATGTTTAATTCGTCATTATTATAACCATTTTTCTTCAATTCATCACTTCGGATTTGAAGCAGCAGCATGATACTGACATTTTGTTGATGTAGTATGATTATTCTTATATATTTCAATTTATTGATGAGGTAGATAATATTTATATAGTATAAAAAGTATATTTGACTTCCAATCAAATGGTCTAATTTTTTTTAGTATAAATAATTTTTATTATTTTAATCATAAGTTCTATTATTATAATTCTCTCAATAGTAGTAATATTATTAGCTAATATTTTATCAAAAAAAACTTTTATAGATCGAGAAAAAAATTCACCATTTGAATGTGGATTTGATCCAAAAAATTCAGCCCGATTACCATTTAGTTTACAATTCTTTTTAATTGCAGTAATTTTTTTAATTTTTGATGTAGAAATCGCTTTACTAATACCAATAATTATAATTATAAAAATTTCTAATCTAATATCATGATTATTTGTAAGATTTTTTTTCTTATTTATTCTATTAATTGGACTATACCATGAATGAAATCAAGGAGCTTTAAATTGAGCAAACTAGGATAATAGTTAAATATAACGTTTGATTTGCATTCAAAAAATGTTGAAATATCAACTTATCTTAAAATAAGAAGTAAAATTTACATTTAGTTTCGACCTAAAAATTTGATGATTAATCATCCTTATTTAAATTAATTGAAGCCAAAAAGCGGCATATTACTGTTAATGATATCATTGAATTTAAATTCCAATTAAAGAAATATGATGATCAAAAAAAAGCTGCTAACTTTTTTCTTTAGCGGTTAAATTCCGTTTATATTTCTAATTTATATAGTTTAAAATAAAACATTACATTTTCACTGTAAAAATAAAATATTTAATTTTTATAAATACTTAAAAATTTAATAAATTTCCTTAATATCTTCAATATTATGCTCTAATTATATAAGCTATTTAAGTAAATTAATATAAAAATTAATAATATAAATAATCACAAAACAATTAAAATTAAATACACCTTTATATTATTATTTTGTAAAAATTGAAATAATATTGAATTTTTCTTTATACTTTTATATATTCCTTGTCCCCCAAAATATTCATTTCATCCTTGATCAAAATTTTTATATAAATTATAACTTATGATTAAAGGAATATAATTTATTGAAAAAGTAGAAATATTAGGTATAAATCATATAAAACCAAAAAAATAACTATAATGATAAAATTTTAATGAATTACTTAATCAACTAAATGAAAATTTAGATATTTCATAGCCAATTCAAGCCCCAATAACTCTTACTAATAATGCTAATGTTTTTAATTCAATAGGTAAACAAATTATAATTGGGGTAGGAAAGATTAATCAACTTAATATTCTTCCTATAAAAATTACAAATATTAATATTGATAGTATACTTTTTAATATAATTCAACCCTCATCATTCAAAGAATGAAATGAATAAAAATTAAAATCCCCAGTAATAGAATAATAACATAAACGAAAAGAATAACATACAGTTAAACCTGTAGAAATAAAAAATAAAAAAAAAATAAATATATTTACATAATCTATACATACTACTTCTAAAATTAAGTCCTTAGAATAAAATCCAGCTAAAAAAGGTATTCCACATAATGCTAAATTAGAAATATTTATACAAATACAAGTTAAAGGTATATGAACTATGAGATTTCCTATAAAACGAATATCTTGTATATCCTTTAAATTATGAATAATAGCCCCAGCACATATAAATAATAATGCCTTAAATAATGCATGAGTTAATAAATGAAAAAAAGCTAATTTATAATTTCCTATAGATAAAATTCTTATTATTAAACCTAATTGACTTAGTGTAGATAAAGCAATAATTTTTTTTAAATCAAATTCAAAATTTGCCCCTAACCCAGCTATAAATATTGTCAATGTTGAAATTAATAATAAAAATATACTTAAATTTTCATTTATAATTACATTAAAACGAATTAACAAATACACCCCTGCAGTAACTAAAGTAGAAGAATGAACTAAAGCAGAAACCGGTGTTGGAGCAGCTATTGCTGCTGGCAATCAAGAAGAAAAAGGGATTTGTGCACTTTTAGTTATTGCTGCTACCATTACTAATAAACCAATAATCTGTATATATATATCTCTTTTTATATAATCTAAATAAAAAATATAATTTCATCTCCCATAATTTAATATCCAAGAAATAGCAATTAATAATATTACATCCCCAATTCGATTTATTAATGCTGTTAATATACCAGCATTATAAGACTTGATATTCTGATAATAAATTACTAAACAATAAGATACTAATCCTAAACCATCTCATCCTAATAAAATAGAAATTATATTAGGGCTAATAATTAATAACATTATAGAAAATACAAATATTAATACTAATATAATAAATCGATTAATATTTAAATCTCCTTCCATATATTGTTCTCTATAAAAAATTACTATTGAAGAAATATATAAAACAAATCTTATAAATATTAATGATATTCAATCAAATAATACTCCTATTACAATAGGGCTAGAATTTAATCTTAATAATTCCCATTCTAAAAATACTGTATAATCTAATAATAAAAAATTTAAACTTAAGATAAAAAATGATACTCTAATTAAAAATAAAATTAATGCTCTAGAAAAACAAATAGAAATTAAATAAATGATCTAAGATAAGACTTAAACTTATATATTTGATATCACAAATCAATATTTTAATTAAATTACTTAAATTAAATTCATAATATAAAAAAATTTCTTTTAATAATTAATAAATTTAAAGGAAATCAATGTAAAAATAATAATAAATATTCTCGTACATAGCCAGAAGAACAGGAAAATTTACCTGAATAAATTTTTCCATGTTGACTATATGAATAAAGATATAATGTATAAACAGCACTAAAAAAAGATAAAAATATTAATACAAAAATTGACATTCATGTTCAAGAAATTAATCTATTTAATAAACTAATTTCTCCTATTAAATTTATTGAGGGAGGGGCAGCTATATTAGATGAACTTAATAAAAATCACCATAAAGTTATTCTAGGTATTAAATTTATTAATCCCTTATTTATAAATATTCTTCGTCTATTTATTCGTTCATAAGAAATATTAGCTAAACAAAATAAACCTGAAGAACACAAACCATGGGCAATTATCATTATAAAAGAACCACAAAATCCTCAATAATTAAATGTTATAATTCCACCCAATACTATTCCTATATGAGCTACTGAAGAATAAGCAATTAATAATTTTAAATCAGTTTGACGTAAACAAATTAAACTAACTAATATACCCCCAACTAAACTAATTCTAACAAATAAAGTCGATATAGATATACCAATAATTAAAAATATTGATAAAACTCGTAATAATCCATATCCCCCTAATTTTAATATAATTCCAGCTAAAATTATAGAACCTGAAACAGGGGCTTCAACATGAGCCTTGGGTAATCATAAATGAACTATATATATGGGTATTTTTACTAAAAAAGCAAAAATTATACAAATATATATATAAATATTAAAATAATACAAATTATTAAAGAAAAAAAAATCCAATGTATAATAATTATTATAATAATAAAAAATACCAATTATTATAGGTAAAGAGGCAAATAAAGTATAAAATAATAAATAAATCCCAGCTTGTAATCGTTCTGGCTGATAGCCCCACCCTATAATTAAAATTAAAGTAGGAATTAAACTAGACTCAAAAAAAAAATAAAATAAAAATAAATTTATTGAACTAAATGTACAATATAAAAATAATAATAATATTAATAATAAAAATAAAAAAAAATTTATAAAAAAATTTTTCCTATTAATTGATTCACTTGCTATAATTATTAAAGAACAAATTCAAAAACTTAGTAAAATTAGACCAAATGATAATAAATCTGAACCAAAAAAATATCTAATATTTATTCATAAATAATTAAAACTTCCTATTATTATAAATATAAATCTTATAATAAAATACATAGATTGATTTAATCAAAATCTATTTTTTTTAAAACATAAAGGAATTATAAATAATATTATCAACAAAAATTTTAACATAATAAATTTATTGAAAAAAAAAAATCATTCCCGTGAGTTCGAATTAAAGAAACTAAAATAGATAAACCTAATACTCTTTCACATACACAAAATGTTAAAAATAATATACTAAAATAATATTCATAATTAAATATTGATAAATAATAAAATAATAATATATATAAAGATAAAATAATAAATTCTAAACTTAATAACATTAATAATAAATGTTTACGTTTAGAAGAAAATACTACTATACCAGAAAAGAATATGATTATAAATACTAAAATGTTTAATATATAAATAATAAGTTTTAATAATTTAATAAAAATATTGGTCTTGTAAATCAAAAATAAGAACTATTCTTTTAAAACTTCAGAGAAAAAAATACACTTTTATCATTAATCTCCAAAATTAATATTTTAATTAAACTATTCTCTGTATTTATTATATTTTATTATTATTAAATTTAACAATAACAATTACTTTTATATTCTTAAATCATCCATTATCAATAGGATTAATCTTATTAATTCAAACCCTATTAATTTCATTAATCTCAGGATTATTCACATACTCTTATTGATTTTCATATATTTTATTTTTAGTAATAATTGGGGGTATATTAGTATTATTTATTTATATAACTAGATTAGCTTCAAATGAAATATTTAATTTCTCAGTAAAAATATCAATATTTTTAATTTCAATATTTACATTATGTATATTTATATATATATTTATTGATTACATGATACTAAATCCAACATTTAAAAATTCTAATATAATTGAAATATTTAATAATATAATTATATTAAAAAATGAAAACCTTATATCATTAAATATAATTTATAATTTACCAAATAATATAATCACTTTAATACTTGTAAATTATTTATTTTTAACATTAATTGCAGTAGTTAAAATTACAAATATTAACTACGGCCCTCTTCGGCAAAAATTCTAATGAATAAACCTATGCGAATTAATCACCCATTGTTTAAAATTGCTAATAATGCTTTAGTTGATTTACCTACTCCTTCTAATATTTCATTGTGATGAAATTTTGGATCATTATTAGGACTTTGTTTAATTATTCAAATTATTACAGGACTATTTCTTGCTATACACTACACAGCAAATATTGATATAGCTTTTAATAGAGTTAGTCATATTTGTCGTGATGTAAATTACGGATGACTTTTACGAACTCTTCATGCTAACGGAGCTTCATTTTTCTTTATTTGTATTTATCTTCATGTAGGCCGAGGAATATATTATGGATCATATAAATTTACTCATACATGATTAGTTGGAGTAATTATTTTATTTCTAGTAATAGGAACAGCTTTTATAGGATATGTTTTACCATGAGGGCAAATATCTTTTTGAGGAGCAACAGTAATTACTAATTTATTATCAGCAATCCCATACTTAGGAACTATGTTAGTTCAATGAGTTTGAGGGGGATTTGCAGTAGATAATGCTACATTAACACGATTTTTCACTATTCATTTTTTACTACCTTTTGTAGTGGCTGCTATAGTAATAATTCATTTATTATTTTTACATCAAACTGGTTCAAATAACCCTTTAGGGCTTAATAGAAATATTGATAAGATTCCTTTTCATCCATATTTTACTTTTAAGGATATTATAGGATTTATTATATTATTAATAACATTAACTATTTTAACTCTATTAAATCCTTATTATTTAGGAGATCCAGATAATTTTATTCCAGCTAATCCTTTAGTTACACCAGTTCATATTCAACCAGAATGATATTTTTTATTTGCATATGCAATTTTACGATCAATTCCAAATAAATTAGGAGGAGTAATTGCATTAGTATTATCAATTTTAATTTTAATAATCCTACCATTTTATAATATAGGAAAATTTCAAAGATTAAAATTTTATCCTGTTAATCAAATCTTATTTTGATGTTTTTTTATTATTGTAGTATTATTAACATGAATTGGAATACGACCAGTTGAAGACCCCTACATTTCTATAGGACAAATCCTAACAATTTTATATTTTTTATACTTTTTAATTAATCCATTAATTATAAAATTATGAGATAATTTATTATATAACTAAGTTAATGAACTTGATATAAGTATATGTTTTGAAAGCATAATAAAGAGGATAAATTCTTCTATTAACTTTTACTAAAAAAAATTCACTAAATTAATAAAGAAAAATATAATATTTTTAAACCTATATATAAAAATAAATAATTTAAAGATAAAGGCAAAAATCTTTTTCAAGCTAAATATATTAATTTATCATATCGATACCGGGGTAAAGTCCCACGAACCCAAATAAATGAAAATGATAAAAATACTATTTTTAAAAAAAAAAATAATGATATTAAATCTCTTCCTAAAAATATTACACAAAATAATATTCTTATAAATAAAATTCTTGAATATTCTGATAAAAAAATTAAAGCAAATCCCCCTCTTCTATATTCAACATTAAATCCAGATACTAATTCTGATTCACCTTCAGCAAAATCAAAAGGAGTCCGATTTGTCTCAGCTAAACTTGAAACAAATCAAACAAAACCTAAAGGTAAAGATAAAAAAATTATTCAAATATACTTTTGATATTCTATAAATTCTATTAATCTAAAACTTTCAATTAAAATTATAAATGATATTAAAATTAAAGCTAATCTTACTTCATAAGAAATTGTTTGTGCAACTGCCCGTAAACCCCCTAATAAAGAATAACTTGAATTAGAAGATCATCCCGCAATTATTACTGTATAAACCCCTAAACTTGTACAAGCTAAAAAAAATAATAAACCTAATCTAAAAGAAAATAATACCAAAAAATAAGGAATAATAACTCATAATAATAATGATAAAAATAATCTTATAATAGGAGAATAATAATATATAATATAATTAGATAATAAAGGATAAGTTTGTTCTTTAGAAAATAACTTAATAGCATCACAAAAAGGCTGAGGAATTCCTATAAAACCTACTTTATTAGGACCCTTACGAATTTGAATATAACCTAAAACCTTTCGTTCTAATAAAGTTAAAAAGGCTACCCCTACTAATACACAAATTACTAATAATAATATACAAACTAAAGAAAAAATTATATCTATAAAAAACAAGTATTACTTATAAATTTTAATTTATATAAATGAATTCTAAATTCATTGCACTAATCTGCCAAAATAATTAATAATATTCAAAAAATAAAATATATATATTAAATATTTGGTCCTTTCGTACTAAAATATTTTAACTTAATAAAGATAGAAACCGACCTGGCTTACGCCGGTCTGAACTCAGATCATGTAAAGATTTAATGGTCGAACAGACCAAAAATTTAAACTTCTACACCTAAACTAATCTTTAATCCAACATCGAGGTCGCAAACTTTTTTATCGATATGAACTCTCTAAAAAAATTACGCTGTTATCCCTAAGGTAACTTAATCTATTAATCAATAAAACTGGATCATTAAATTTTCATAAATTAATGTTAATAAATTAAAAGAATTATTTTAATCTTTTTATTACCCCAATAAAATAATTATTATAATAAAACTTAAATAAATCAAAATATATTATATTACAATAAATATAAAGCTCTATAGGGTCTTCTCGTCTTTTATTAATATTTAAGCTTTTTAACTTAAAAATTAAATTCTAATTTAAATTAAATAGAGACAGATCTTACCTCGTCCAACCTTTCATACGAGCTTTTAATTAAAAAACTAATGATTATGCTACCTTTGCACAGTCAGAATACTGCGGCCATTTAAAATTTTTCAGTGGGCAGGCTAGACTTTAAATATAATACCAAAAAGACATGTTTTTGTTAAACAGGCGAGTAAAATTTTTGCCGAATTCCTTTAAATAATCTATTATAAATTATTATTTAAAAATTCAATTTATATACTAATTCTATCATTATATCTAATTTTACAAAATTAAAAATTATTTATTTATAAAAAACTTAAAATTATATAAAATAATATTAAATATTAAATTAATTATAACAAATTATTATTGATAGCTATTTCTAAACTTACATTTTTTAATAATATTTATTAATTTATAAATTTTTAATTAAAAGCTAATCCCTTTAATTATTAATATTGAAATTTATTAAATTAAAAAATTAATTTAATAAAATTAAAATATCTGAATTAAATTCATTTCTAAATAAACTAGATATTTTTAAGATCGAATAACATTTCATTACTAATAAATTATTTTAAATATTTTTTTCACAATAATAAATATAATTTATTAGCTCTCTTAAAATCGAGAAAATTAAAATTTTTAATATTTATTTAATAAACCCTGATACACAAGGTACAAAAAATCAATTTTACTTATTTATAAATAAACTATTATTTCAATAATCTTTTACAATACAATTAAACTATAATTAATTTTTTTTTTTCTATAAAATATACTAAAAATATAAATAACTAAAATTATTTTTATTATAATAATAAAACACAAATATTAAACAATAAATATTTAATTTCAAATTAAATCGATTTGCACGACAACTCTTTAATGTAAATAAAATGCTTTACTAATCCAAGCTCTAATTTGTTCATTCTAGATACACTTTCCAGTACATCTACTATGTTACGACTTATCTTATCTTATAATAAGAGTGACGGGCGATATGTACATATTTTAGAGCTAAAATCATAAAATCTAATTAAATTTTATTACTATTAAATCCACCTTCATGAAATATATTCTAATTTCAATTCATAATAAATAAATTTATTGTAACCCATTTCTTCTTAAATATAAACTGCACCTTGATCTGATATATTTTTTAATATAAAATATTAAAAATTTATCTTCTATTAAAATTTTCTATAACGACGGTATACAAATTAATAAAATAAGTAAAGTTAATCGTGGATTATCAATTACAGAACAGGTTCCTCTAAATAGACTAAAATACCGCCAAAATCTTTAAATTTCAAGAACATAACTAATACTACTTTAGCAATTAAATTTTACATTTAAAATAATAGGGTATCTAATCCTAGTTTAAATATAAATTTCATAATATTAAAAACTTTTTTATAAATTAATTTTATAATTAAAATTTCACCTAATAAATATAATTTTAATTTATATATTAATATTCATATAATTATTTGCTAAAAAAATTCATTTATATCTTTTGTTTAACCGCAACTGCTGGCACAAAATTTGTTAATACTAAAATTTATTTCTAATTCTTAATTTCTTAAATTATTAAAATTAAATACTGCGAATAAAATATAAAAATTAAATTATTTAAATTTAATTATATACACAAAAAAATTTACATGTAAAGAAAAAATTAAATGAATTTTTAAGCTAGAATTAAACTTTATTTAAATAATTATAAATAAAAAAGAGGTTTTTTAAAAATACTTAAATAATATACTAATTAATAAAAAAAAGACAAACTAGCTCCGCTTAGGCCCTTTTGTACCTGGTCGGGTAGTTCGCGCCGAGTCAAATTTATAACAAATTAATATTATCGTACCAATATATTTGAAATTACATTAACTCAATTATAAAATTTAAATAATATAGATTAATTAATATAATTTTTTCCAGACTATAAATGCACAAATTTTAAAAATTTTTTTACGTTTAAGTAATTAATTTAAAAAGAATAAATAAAGAAAAAAAGTTTAAGAGATTAAATTAAAGTTTCTGCCCAACTTTAACCAAAATATTTCTGCCCAAATATTTTTCAACTTTTAAACTTTAATTAAAGAAGTTTAAGAACAAATTAAATAAAATTTTTTCAATTTATTTTATTAATAGTCAAAAAAAAAAAATTAATCGCGCCTATAGATAATAGCAAACAATAACAATAATTTAAATTTTATATAAATTAATTAAAATTTAATAATATAGATTAATAATAAATTATATATTTAAATATTAATATATTTAATTAAATATAGTACTAAATTAGTTTTTTTTTTTTTTTTTTTCAATAAATATTTATTAATATATAAATATATATAAATAAATAGATTAATAAATGTATATTAATATATATATATATTATCGCTATATATTAATAAATTATTTATTAATATATAAATATACCTTTATATATTAATATATATATATATATAAATTACTGATTAATTTAATAGATAATTATGTATTTTACCGACATTAATAAACTATTATTATTCTCATTATAGATTCTTCAAGTAAAATTTAGTATATTAACAAATGTATTTATATTGTAAAATCACTAAAGGATTTAAAAATAATAATATCTATTAATATATAGCTATATATACATTTAACAATTATTAATATATTTCTTTCTATATACGTAGAAATATATAACAATCCAGCATACATCTATATATATATTAAATATTTATATATATGTAAATTAATATTTATTATTGTATATTAAATCTTTATTGACGAAATTTAAAATCACCAAAAAATCAATATATGTCTTTTTATCTCTACCAAAAATCGTTACTTTTCAAAATCGGGGTCCGAAAAAAATTTTCCCAAATTTTCGATTTTTTTTTCACTCATTTTGAGCTAAATTCAATCTTGTCAACAAACAAATGATATTATTGCAACACTAAATTTAGTAACTAAAAATTTATAAATTTTTTTAAAAAAACCTATTTTTATACAAAAAAAATTAATTTAGTTGTGCTATAAAAATATTAATATAAAGATTA